TTCCAAATTGTCTTGGTTTTACACTACATATCTAATAAAGATCGATATCTTACAATAGAAAAAGTATAAATGGAAGAATAAATAAGGAAGAATTGAAAACAAAAAAAGATCGGATTTTCTAGTCCATAATGTATTTAATCAATCTAAGTGGAATAAGCAAAGTGGATTCCTTATTGGTTAGTCAAGTTCCAATGAAAACCACAGGGTTGAAGGACATGTCCGAATTTGATAAAATCAATAAAGTAAGGTTTTGTCGTTCTAGACCATCGGATTCGCCGTAAAGAATCATAAATAGATACGAATACAGAAGAAATGCCAAGGGGGGGGGGAAATGAAAAAAACAAGTAGAGAAAAATTATACAAAGTTATATATAAGTTGCTACCCCCCCTTGGCATTTCTTTAATTGGATTTTTTCTTTAATTGAATTAAGTTTGATTAGACGGAAGTTTATTAAAAACTTCCGCTTTCTTTAAAAGATTCTGAACAGTTCCTGTAGGTTGAGCCCCTTTTTCAAGGAAATACAGAATAACGGGAACATTTAAATAAGTTTGATTCTTCATGGGATCATAAAACCCCATGTTTCGAAGATTTTTTCCTTCTCTTCGGGATCGAACATCAATTGCAACGATTCGATAGACGGCTCATTGGGATAGATATAAATGAACAATACCCCCCCTAGAACCGTATAGGAAGTTTTCTCCTCATACGGCTCGAGAAAAAATGATTTGATTCGAAGTTTTGTCTATATATCCAATTCTAATAAATTCAATAACAAATGGGCCTTTCAACTAAATTAGACTATGATTTCCGTTTTTTTTTTTCTTTTTTTTTTCCTTCAAAAAAAACCATTCGTACTCATAACTCAAGTTGGCTAACTCTCCAATAGCTCAAAGGAAAAATCTTCAGTCCATGTCATTTATTGAGTGGTCTTTACCCCCTTTTTGTTTGCCTCGTTAAAAATTTGATTTTGATTCTTTAGTCTTATCTAGTTATTGAGACTATCGAGACAATTTAAATGGTGTTTCCTTGTTCGTAGATCCTTTCTTATAATTATACTGATTTTAATCATTGGGTTTAGACATTACTTCGGTGCTTCTTAATCCTTTCAAAATGGCAGCAACGGACCCCTTTTTGATTTATTTCTCTCAAAGAATCCTATGGACAGTTGATTCTCGAGTGATACACTTTACATCGAAAAAGTTTGATTAATTACAACAAGTTTTTCTTTTTAATTGGATCCTTTTTACGAAGATACGTTTACGAAGTTGTTTTAATTGATCGGCCTTAACCCTAGATCCTTGCCCCAAGCAATGAATTAATCCTTTTTACTCGAGCTCCATTGTGGACTATTTTGAACCCAACAACCAACAAAAAATGAAAGGTTCGAGTGTAACAGAACAAACAATGTCGAGCCAAGAGCACCCTCATTCCTAGATAAATCGAAAATGGTGGATGTAAAAATCCACAATGGATCGTGTCCTTCAAGTCGCACGTTGCTTTCTACCACATCGTTTCAAACGAAGTTTTACCATAACATTCCTCTCATTTGGGACCATATGTATGGAATTGATTCAATTATAGAATCATGAATAGTCATTGGTTTAGTTGTACATAGACACGGTAATCTAGACTTTTCTATATATGATATGTGGAAGAATTTTTCTGAAAAAAGTCTTAGCAAGACAGCATCTTTAACATATTTTTAACATTTTAACATATTAAAATAATATATATATATAGATAATAGAAAGATATCAACGAATAACTTTTTCAATCTGCATCTTCGAGCGACTCAATAGCATAGATTCAACAATTTCCTACTTTTTGTGTACCAAAAATTCGACTTAGAAAATCATTCAAAATAAGAATATTTCTAATTGAAATTGAAAAAGTTTTCTATTTAGACATCATTATTGAATTATTTTATTCAAATCAAATTGTATAATAAGCATCAGGTTTGAAAGATAACTATTTCTTTTTAAATTGACTCATAGATTGATTTTAAATAGATATTTAAATATAGATAATAGATATAGATTAAGTAGATGAAAGAAAAGAAATCCAATTTTTTCATGAGATGGATAAAAAAATGATGTAAGTTAAGATTTGAATCTTTATTCTTTTCATCTGATTACGAAAATCAAAATAAAAAAAAAATAGGGAGTGGTTTTCTTATCTATGAGATAGACTGAATAGTTGTCACTGTTATCGATATTCTAGAATTCTATAATATAGAATTGAAATCATTTCAGTTTAAATAATTTCTAATTAAATAATTTCTCAGTTAATTTATAATCAGTTAAGTTATAAGTTAAGAGATCATAAATCTTTTTCATAAAAACCAAAAAAGTATTGTCATTGAAATAGAACGATATATACCATATAAGCTAAACATTTCCCGATTCTATATTATATGTATTTTGTTTCACTTTATACATAGAGTTGAGTAATATTGAAATAATTGACTCTTGTCATAAAGTCAATAAAAGTGATAGGATAAATCACTCTTGCCTCAATCGTTACATAGATTTCCAATTTTTCATTGGAGCCGAGCACGAAATACCTAACTAAAATGAGATTTAACCAGAATCCATCGGCTAAATAAAAAATCAAAAAAAATTTCCATTATATGGAACTTGATGATTTGGTAATGAGATTCGAAGAGACAAAGATATTCAAATTAATTCGGATTAACTCCTATCCACTTCGCTACTTCTTTCTATGGTAAGAATGCAGCGGATATGCGCTGGGACGGAAGGATTCGAACCTCCGAATAGCGGGACCAAAACCCGTTGCCTTACCACTTGGCCACGCCCCATTTCAATTTCTAATCGACACTAAGAAACAATAATATTGGTATTGATTGTTTGTCAACTACAGTCCACATATCTATATATCTATCGATTGGTACTAGGATTTTGATATATATCGATATAGAATTCAACTTAATTTATTGATCATTACATAGAATTCAATTAAGATATTGTATGAAAGTATGATTTCTTCTATTCTCAAAGGAGAATTGGAAGATTTTTGATTGGGCGGGTTCAAAGAAAAAGAAGGATTTTTTGTCTACCTTACTTACTTTCTTCCTTTTTCTTATATCCAAAACTCAATAAAAATGCAATTATCTCCAAGAACAAAATGCCTGTTATGCTTAATATCGTTAGTTGGACCTGTATTTGTATGAATTCTGTCCTTTATTGGAGTAGTTTTTTCTTCGGCAAATTGCCCGAAGCTTATGCTTTTTTGAATCCAATCGTAGATTTTATGCCAGTCATACCTGTGCTTTTTTTTCTCTTAGCTTTTGTTTGGCAAGCTGCTGTAAGTTTTCGATGAGATTCTTAATAAGAATATCCTAGAAAATGAATGATTTCTTCGAGATAAAATTTTAACAATTGATAAAATCAGATAAGTTTTAGAGTATGGACGCGGAATTCGCACACTGAAATTCTTGTATAGTCGCCATAACGCCTTACCCCCATTTCCTCAGTTTTCACCCTTTTTCCAGTCAAAGACCCTAACCCTATTAGGGTCTCCTACAATATATAATTGTATAATTTTTCTATGAAAAACATTTTTTTTTCATGAAAAACAAATGCATTTTTGACAATTTTTTTCTATTTCTATAAAAAAACCTCCTCTCCTGGTGTCAAAATAGGATAGGGGATAGAAAGATGGAAAATCTATTCTCTTTTTTTTTTGCAAAAATTATCTTGGAGATTCTGTAATGCTTACTCTGAAACTCTTCGTTTATACCGTAGTGATATTTTTTGTTTCTCTCTTTATCTTTGGATTCCTATCTAATGATCCGGGGCGTAATCCTGGGCGTGAGGAATAAAATCCAAAGGGTTTTCCTGGGATAATTTTCCAATCTTCTTAGAATTTCATCTAGTCCACAGGTTTCACTAAATTTTTGAAAAGTAGAAAAAAAATAAATAAAGTGATGAACGGAAAGAGAGGGATTCGAACCCTCGGTACGAATAACTCGTACAACGGATTAGCAATCCGACGCTTTAGTCCACTCAGCCATCTCTCCCAATTGAAAAAGATAATTACTACATTACACATAATGTAAGTAGTCTCTCTTTCTCTCGTCTTTCTCTATTCTATTATTCTTTCTCTATTCTATTATATATATAGAGAGAGATAAATTGACAAATCAAATAAGGAATTTCCTTGATGTAAAAAAGGGATTCGAACGCGCCAACAATCGAACTAAAGAAAAATAAGGAAGACCTCTTTGTGTTGATTTTGTTCGAAAGGCCCTTCTTTCATATTCTGATTTCTTCTGATGGCCTGGCCTGGTCAATACCTAGCCGGGCCATTTTTGATTCCAACGAATTTACGAATTTCTGATATATTATTTGAAAAAAAAAAAGCATTTTCTTATTCTTAATTTATTATATCTTATTCTTAATTTATTATATATTCTGAATTTATTATATATTAATATTCAATTGAATATTCAAGCAACAAAAAAAAAAAAGAAGAAAGAATATTTACATCCTTTTTCTTCTTAGATTTTATTGTTATTTTCCGAACTAAAAAAAAATTCCACAATGCACTTTTCGGTTATTATTTTAGTGTTTTTTTCAATCTTCTTCAGCAAAAGAGAAAACTTTATTAGTTATTTCACCGAATCTCATTAAATTTTTATCTTCCCAAGAAAAAGTTCAACACTCTCATTTTTATGATTTTTTGATGATCCTATCTTGATCATGCTCAATTATCTTGTTCGACAAAAGGTACGTTTGTATACAATAATCGTATTGTAGCGGGTATAGTTTAGTGGTAAAAGTGTGATTCGTTCTATTAACCCCCGGATAGTTAAAGGGTCGTTCGGTTTTATTCATATTCCGATCAAAAACTTTATTTCTTAAAAGGATTTAAGCCTTTACCTCTCAATGAGAAATTCGAGAAAAAAATACACATTCTCGTGATTTATATCCACAAATCGCTTAGAAATTGAAAAGTTGGATTATGAAATTGCGAAACA